TGGGTCTAATAGTAGTAATTACTACTATTATTATTCCATGTATGATACTCAATCTAATTGGAATAATTGGAATAATCACATTAATAGTTGCATTGATAATTATCTTCGTTTTGAAATCAGTCTTAATAGTGACATTTACAGTGATATTGACAGTTACATTTCTAGTTTCATTTGTATGGAAAGTACAAGTAGTATTGAAAGTGGAAATTCTAGTATCAAAACTAGTAGCAGTTATTTCAATAAAAGAGAAAAATCTAATGATTTCGATATAAATAATCTAAATACAAAATACAAACAGTTATGGGTTCAATGTGAGAATTGTTATGGATTAAATTATAACAAATTTTTTAGTTCAAAAATGAATATTTGTGAACACTGCGGATATCATTTGAAAATGAGTAGTTCAGATAGAATCGAACTCTTTATTGATCCTGGCACTTGGGAGCCTATGGATGAAGATATGGTCTCTATGGATCCTATTGAATTTCATTCAGAGGAGGAACCCTATATAGATCGCATCTATTTTTCTCAAAAGAAAACGGGTTTAACTGAAGCTGTTCAAACGGGCGTAGGTCAACTAAATAGTATTCTTATAGCAATTGGAGTTATGGATTTTCAGTTTATGGGAGGTAGTATGGGATCCGTAGTAGGTGAGAAAATCACCCGTTTGATCGAGTATGCTACTAATCGATCTCTACCTGTCATTATTGTGTGTGCTTCTGGAGGAGCACGCATGCAAGAAGGGAGTTTGAGCTTGATGCAAATGGCTAAAATATCTTCTGCTTCATATGATTATCAATCAAATAAAAAGTTATTCTATGTATCAATCCTTACATCTCCTACAACTGGTGGAGTTACAGCAAGTTTTGGTATGTTGGGAGATATCATTATTGCTGAACCTAATGCCTACATTGCGTTTGCGGGTAAAAGAGTAATTGAACAAACATTGAAAAATACAGTACCCGACGGTTCACAAGCGGCTGAGTCTTTATTCCATAAGGGCTTATTCGACCCAATCGTACCACGTAATCCTTTAAAAGGTGTTCTTAATGAGTTATTTCAGCTACACGGTTTCCTTCCCTTGAATCAAGATTCAAAAAAAATCTTTTAAAAAAAGATTGAAATTCTTCATTTTCAAATGGAAGTATATCACTAGCTTCAGTTATTTTTATTTGTAGCGAATACGCATTTAGTTCATTATAATGAAAAAATAAAAAGCAAAGCTAAGAAGATGGTGTTTTCTTTGGAGACATCAGTTCTAAGTGTAGTAAGAGTCAGAAGTTTTGGATTTGGATAATGACTTTTTGCCTCGGATCCTTTTTTTATTCTACCTCTGTTCCTGATTAGGAATAAGCATCCCTCTATCGACAAGATTTCTTTCTCCTTCCGATAAATCCGGGAAAGAAAAATCATTTTCTTCGTCCTTTTGACATATTCATATATAGAAATAGAACAAAAAAAAATAGATAAAAAAAGATATCGAAAAAATAAAAAGAAAATATTCAATAAAAAGAAAGAATAAATCTCAAATGAAATAAATAAAATAGAAATATTCAAATAACAAATAATAAGAATATAGAAGTTCTTTTTATTTAGCGAAAACCCCCGTTTTTCACTAGGAATCCTTATCCTTGTTTGTTGGATAAGATTGGTTAAAGTCAGGAACTCATAAGAAACTCTTTTCTATCTTTCCTTTCAAAACACCTTTTTGTTTTGAAAGGAAAGATAGAAAGACGATAAAGATAAGGATGGGAGAAGAAGAATCCAATTTATGAAAGCGGATTCTCATACATATTCGTGTAGAAAGAGGAATAGGTACACTTCATTGAGTTCTACATTCGTTATTGATTATTAAATACTTCATATTAATATTATCTTAATATTCTTTATAATAGATAGACTTATCATAAGATATCTTTAGAATTCTAATTTAGAATTCTAATAGGTACAAATATGAAATCGAGGTACCCATTCTATGATAGATTTGAACTTTCCCTCTATTTTTGTTCCTTTAGTAGGCCTAGTCTTTCCGGCAATCGCAATGGCTTCTTTATCTCTTTATGTCCAAAAAAACAAGATTGTTTAAATATGATGGGACCAAATCTCATCAATTTATTTCAACACTTGATCATCATACAGATACTTTTTTTTTAATGTAATATGATATATGTGGCCTTTCCGAAAACAAATGGAAGAGTTGTTTTGTTATGTATGCCGATGCATAATATACGCATTAATGCAGCGAAATGATTAAATTAAAAATGATCAGCAAATCTTTTTTGAAAAATCTTTGAAATAGAAACTCAATGTATCTAACCAATTCTTCCTAATGGTTCCTATCGAAATGCTGCTAGTTGATGAAAGTTACTTCGGGATCAAGCAATAAAAGTCGAGTAAAATCCCATTTGGGTTATTCTCTCAATTCCAATCAAATGCAACTGGATCTAGTATAGTATGAACTGGCGATCAGAACATATATGGATAGAACTTATAACGGGGTCTCGAAAAACAAGTAATTTTTGCTGGGCCTGTATCCTTTTTTTAGGTTCACTAGGATTCTTAGTGGTTGGAACTTCCAGTTATCTTGGTAAAAATCTGATATCCGTATTTCCGTCTCAGCAAATTATTTTTTTCCCACAAGGGATCGTGATGTCTTTCTATGGGATTGCAGGTCTATTCATTAGTTCTTATTTGTGGTGCACAATTTCATGGAATGTAGGTAGTGGTTATGACCAATTCGATAGAAAAGAAGGGATAATGTCCCTTTTTCGTTGGGGATTTCCTGGAATAAATCGTCGCATCTTTCTTCGTATCTTTATGAAAGATATCCAATCAATAAGAATGGAGGTCAGAGAGGGTCTTTTTCCTCGTCGTGTCCTTTATATGGAAATAAAGGGACAAGGAGCCATTCCCTTGACCCGTACTGATGATAATTTGACTCCACGAGAAATTGAACAAAAAGCTGCCGAATTGGCCTATTTCTTGCGCGTACCCATTGAAGTATTTTGAAATGAACTGAAAATATCAGCATGAGAGAAGGAACTTAATACATCTCAAAAGCAGGAGGACGTATAAGGAACAATATTAATAATAATAAAATCTAATCTAACTAATCAAATAAAATATATTCAAAAAAAAAAAAAAAATAGATTAAGGAGAATTTAAACTATTTGTACACAAAAACTATTTTGTATACGCATACACATGGCGTCCAGCTTCATTCTTTATACTAGTCAAAGGTCTCATAAGTATAGATTCATTAAATATCCTAACATGTCTTTTGTTTTCGTAAAACATAATTACTCTTTTTAGGCCTTTGAATTGATACCCTATCCCCACGCTACGGTTAGACAGTGAAATCTTTCGAATTCAAAATAGAAATAAAAGAATTAAAGGATCCGATAGGATTCGTCTTGAAATCAAAATCATATTTGTTAGTTCAAATGGGTTTTCAAGTCTTCATCGAAAGGAATAAATGAAGGGGAAATCGGTTACAATTTGCCTAATTGTGATCTCTAGAATATGGAAAGTGGAAAGAATATTTACTTCTTTTTTTTTCATTCGAAAAGGGCCTTTCTCGTATGTTCTATTCTAGATCCAAAGACTCGATTCTTACACAAAAACAAAAATAGGAAAAGATCCATAGGTTCGATACCTTATTCTTGTTAGAGTTATAGGCTCTTGTTATATGATTCGTGCTTCATAGAAATATCAGATAGAATCGACGAATGAAACAGGTTCATTAACAATTCACATCACGGATACAGAATGAAAAAAAAGAAAGCATTGGCTTCCCTCCCATATCTTGTGTCTATACTCTTTTTGCCCTGGTGGGTTTCTCTCTCATTTAATAAATGTCTAGAAACTTGGTTTCTTAATTGGTGGAATACCAGGCAATCCGAAATCCTTTTGAATGATATTCAAGAGAAAGATGTTCTAGAAAAATTTATGGAATTAGAAGAACTATTCCTGTTGGACGAGATGATAAAGGAGTATTCGGAAACACATATGCAAAGACTTCGTATAGGAATGCACAAGGAAACAATACAATTAGTCCAAAGACAAAATGAATCTCATTTCCATATCATTTTGCATTTCTCTACAAATATAATCTGTTTCGTTATTCTAAGTGGTTATTTTTTTCTGGGTAATGAAGAACTTTTCATTATAAATTCTTGGATTCAGGAATTTTTCTATAACTTAAGTGATACAATCAAAGCTTTTTCGATTCTTTTAGTTACTGATTTATGGATCGGATTTCACTCGACCCATGGTTGGGAACTAATGATTTGTTCGATCTACAACGATTTTGGATTGGCTCAGAATGATCAGATTCTATCTGGTCTTGTTTCCACTTTTCCAGTGATTCTAGATACAATTGTGAAATATTGGATCTTCCATTTTTTAAATCGTATATCTCCTTCGCTTGTAGTAATTTATCATTCAATGAATGAATAATTCCTTAGATCTTTTGATATCAATCAAATCAGAATCTTTCTTCGTGTATAAAGAAATCATTTTTCATCTTACTTATTTTTTAGACTTCTACCTTTTCAATTCAAGGTATTCATACTAGATTCCACCAGTACAATTCTTTAAGTACAATCAATACAATGGCAAACTTGTGGATAGGGAATTCTACTAGCTACCTATCGAATTTATTGTAGAAATTCCGGGGATCAATGATTGGACCATGCAAAATAGAAATACTTTTTCTTGGGTAAAAGAACAGATGACTCGATCCATTTATGTATCGATCATGATATATGTAATAACTCGAGCATCTATTTCAAATGCATATCCCATTTTTGCGCAGCAGGGTTATGAAAATCCACGAGAAGCAACTGGGCGAATTATATGTGCCAATTGCCATTTAGCTAATAAGCCCGTGGATATTGAAGTTCCGCAAGCTGTACTTCCTGATACTGTATTTGAAGCAGTTGTTCGAATTCCTTATGATATGCAACTGAAACAAGTTCTTGCTAATGGTAAAAAAGGAG